TATCTTTTTTTTTTTTTATTTTTCTTTGATAAAGGGGTATTTTCATGGGTTTGCCTTGGTATCGTGTTCATACCGTCGTATTGAATGATCCCGGTCGGTTGCTTGCTGTCCATATAATGCATACAGCTCTAGTTTCTGGGTGGGCTGGTTCAATGGCTCTATACGAATTAGCCGTTTTTGATCCCTCTGACCCCGTTCTTGATCCAATGTGGAGACAGGGTATGTTTGTTATACCCTTCATGACTCGTTTAGGAATAACCAATTCATGGGGAGGTTGGAGTATCACAGGAGGAACTGTAACAAATCCGGGTATTTGGAGTTACGAGGGTGTGGCCGGGGCGCATATTGTGTTTTCTGGTTTGTGCTTTTTGGCAGCTATTTGGCATTGGGTGTATTGGGATCTAGAAATATTCCGTGATGAACGTACAGGAAAACCTTCTTTGGATTTGCCCAAGATTTTTGGAATTCATTTATTTCTATCAGGGTTAGCTTGCTTTGGGTTTGGTGCATTTCATGTAACGGGCTTGTATGGTCCTGGAATATGGGTGTCCGATCCTTACGGACTAACTGGAAAAGTACAATCTGTAAGTCCTGCGTGGGGCGTAGAAGGTTTTGATCCTTTTGTTCCGGGAGGCATAGCCTCTCATCATATTGCAGCAGGGACATTGGGCATATTAGCAGGCCTATTTCATCTTAGTGTTCGTCCGCCCCAACGCCTATACAAAGGGTTGCGTATGGGTAATATTGAAACTGTTCTTTCCAGTAGTATCGCTGCTGTCTTTTTTGCGGCTTTTGTTGTTGCCGGAACTATGTGGTATGGTTCGGCAACTACCCCCATCGAATTATTCGGTCCCACCCGTTATCAATGGGATCAGGGATACTTCCAGCAAGAAATCTATCGAAGGGTTGGTGCCGGACTAGCTGAAAATCAGAGTTTATCAGAAGCCTGGTCTAAAATTCCTGAAAAATTAGCTTTTTATGATTACATCGGCAATAATCCCGCAAAGGGGGGATTATTCAGAGCGGGCTCAATGGATAACGGGGACGGAATAGCTGTTGGATGGTTAGGGCACCCTATCTTTAGAGATAAAGAGGGGCGTGAGCTTTTTGTACGTCGTATGCCTACTTTTTTTGAAACATTTCCGGTAGTTTTGGTAGATGGAGACGGAATTGTGAGAGCCGATGTTCCTTTTCGAAGGGCGGAATCGAAGTATAGTGTTGAGCAAGTAGGGGTAACTGTTGAGTTCTATGGTGGCGAACTTAACGGAGTCAGTTATAGTGATCCTGCAACTGTGAAAAAATATGCTAGACGCGCTCAATTAGGTGAAATTTTTGAATTAGATCGTGCTACTTTGAAATCTGATGGTGTTTTTCGTAGTAGTCCGAGGGGTTGGTTCACTTTTGGGCATGCTTCGTTTGCTTTGCTCTTCTTTTTCGGACACATTTGGCATGGTGCTAGAACCTTGTTCAGAGATGTTTTTGCGGGGATTGATCCAGATTTGGATGCTCAAGTAGAATTTGGAGCATTCCAAAAACTTGGGGATCCAACTACAAGGAGACAGGTAATCTGATAAACATTGATCTGATATGGTATCTTTCGCTTCTATTGGATTTTTTTTGATTTCACTTTCTACATAGATTACCAGATAAATTTTGCTGGATTTAAATCGCCCTTTTCTTTGACTCTTGTCTTTATCTGGGAGATGCTCCCAAATGAACAGGTGTGGAAGCTATAATTGTAAACCACGATCGAATTTATGGAAGCATTGGTTTATACATTCCTCTTAGTCTCGACTCTAGGAATCATTTTTTTCGCTATCTTTTTTCGAGAACCGCCTAAGGTTCCGACTAAAAAATGATTTTTGATTATCTCAATTATAGTTAAAGTATAATGTTACTTTATAAATACTAATGAATTAATGCATTAAAGTCAAGTAATGAGCCGCCCAACACGGGCGGCTCATTACTTGACTTCAATTAGTCCCCATGTTCTTCAAATGGATCTCTTAGTTGTTGAGAGGGTTGCCCAAAAGCGGTATATAAGGCGTACCCGGTAAAACTTACAAGTAAACCAGATATAAAGATGGCGACTAGGGTTGCTATTTCCATTATTATAAAATTTCAAGACCACAATGGATCTATGATAAGATCGGTTATTTACAACGGTATGATTTACAAAGTCAATAAAATTCAATCAATGCAATAGGATTTATGGCTACACAAACCGTTGAGAATAATTCGAGATCTGGTCCAAGACCAAGACAGACTGGTCTAGGAAGTTTATTGAAACCGTTGAATTCGGAATATGGTAAAGTAGCGCCCGGATGGGGAACTACCCCGTTGATGGGTGTCGCAATGGCTCTCTTCGCGGTATTCCTATCTATTATTTTGGAGATTTATAACTCTTCCGTTTTACTGGATGGAATTTCAATGAATTAGGTTCATAGGAATTGCGAAGTACTGTCTTTTCAATCCAAAGTGAATTACTTAGGACTAGGATTTTTAGGTCATTCCGGCAGTTTGACCGTGAAATTCCTTTGTTTCGGTATTTCCGGAATATGAGTGTGTGACTTGTTATAATTGATCCTATTGATAGTACAGAGAATGGGTCTGTCATCTTGAGAGAGATGGGTTTTGCCTCGTCGGATATTCATTCTAGTATCTGGAGCACGGAATATATGGAATGAAATAGATCAAGAAAAGAAATATTTAAACTATGATTCATACCTACTATTCAGTCAGACCTCGCGACCGGACTCAAAAAATTTCAAAGATTTATTTTCTAATTTCTAATTATTCTTCAATTTTTTGTTTGCTTATTTTGACCAACGGACAAATGTTTCTATGGATTTAGAGTCATTTCATCTATTCATTGAATAAGTGATGATCAAAAGGTTTTTACTCAGATAACCCTTGGGCTTAGCTTAGGGACTTTATTCAATCATCGTGGTTC